AGATAGGATCAAAAAAGAATCATGAAAATTAGAACATTAACGAGAGTACGTAATGAGATTAGGAAACGAGAACTCATTTCAATAACTAAATACCAAATCTTTTGTTTAGCGTTTTTTGGTGGATATGGCTTGACAAAACTATTTAAGCCGTAACATAAAAATGCATTGTTTAAGAATTCATAGTTGCCTTGTTTTCGTATCTTATTTTTTTTTTTTTATAAATTTACTTTAACTAATATTTATATTTATTTTTTATTTTAAATAACAATAGAGTAAATATAAAGGTAAAAAATTAAGATAGAAATGACGTTTGGATTATGACTCGAAACTAAAAATAAAATAGTCCCTCTTATGATAGTTTCAATATTAATAATAAACTTTTGTGTTTTCAAATAAAAAAAATTATTTTAATTTGATTGGTTGGAACAAAAGACGCCCGGCCCAGCTAGGTACTGACCAGGCCAAGCCGGGGAAAGAAAAGGTTTTTTTGGAAAAAATCAAAAAGGTATTTTTTTTTTATTTTATATTTTTTCTTACAAAAATATAAAAAAAACTAAATAAAAAAAAGGCAAAGGCTTTGTTCAAGCCTTATTTTTACTTATGTAACAAAGTAATTATCCTTTGTCAATTGGGGAGAGATGGCTGAGTGGACTAAAGCGTCGGATTGCTAATCCGTTGTACGATTTTTTCGTACCGAGGGTTCGAATCCCTCTCTTTCCGTTTTCATCGATAACTTTTTATTTCTTTTTGAATGTTTCGCAAGTTCTTTTGTTTTTTTAAGTTATTTTAATAGTTACATAGTTAAAAATGTGAAAGAGCTAAAATTTTACTAAAGAACATTTTTAAAAAATCGATTAAGAAAAACAAAAAAAAACTTATTTCTTTTTTATTCTTCACGTCCAGGATTACGCCCCGGATCATTAGATAGGAATCCGAAGATGAATAAAGAGACAAAGAATATCACTGTCGTGTAAACAAATAGTTTTAGAGTAAGCATTACAGAATCTCCAAGATTTTTTTTTATAAAAAAGAGAGTAGATTTTCCATTTGTATATTTGTATTTTAGATTGCATACCCTACTATAATTTCTATAATTTAATTTTTATAATTTTTTATTTTGCCACCAAATCAATAAATAAACTAAAGTTATTTTCAGATTATAAAAATAAAAGAATTTTTAAAAATTCCATTTTTAATATTTTAAAAAAGTCGAGTTTTTAATTACCAAAAAGTTTTTTTTATACTCACAATTAGACATTGTGGAAGACGCCAAAAGGTATTCCAATGTAAAAAGGTCAGAATAAGGAAGTGAAATGTGGTGTTCCCAACTTATCACAGCTATACCAGAATTTAAATATTTGAATCGAGCATTGCTACTGTAATACCTATCTAATCTTATCGATTGTTAGAATTTTTTTTTTCGATTTTTTTTCGAATAAATCATATAAATTATAAATTTGTCCAGGGCAGTATTCTTTAAAATCGTATTAAATTAAAAAAATCATCGAAAACTTACAGCAGCTTGCCAAACAAAAGCTAAGAGAAAAAAAAGCACAGGTATTACTGGCATAACATCTACGATTGGATTTAAAAAAGCGTAGGCCTCGGGCAATTTGGCGACCAAAAAACTACTTGAATAAAGGTCAGAATCAAGACAGATCCAGATCAAACTTAATATATTAAGCATAACAAATATTTTGTTCTTGAGGGTAATTATATATTTTTTTTTTTGATTGAGTTATTAATAAGTTGAGTTTTTTAGAGAAGGGTAAATGAATAAAAATAAATTAGATATACCAAAAAGCCTTCTTTGATTTGAACTTCACCAATCAAAAATCCTTCAACTTCAATTCTCAAATCAAAAGTGAATAGGATAAATCATACTTTCATATAATATCTTAATTGAATTAGATGTAATGATCAATAAATTCATCAGTTTAATTCTGTATCTACACATACAAAAATTCTCTCAATAAGCTAATATATTTAGTATATTTTTAGACTGAATTTGACGAACAACTAGTACCAATATTAGTGTCTATTAGTATTGAATATAAATGGGGCGTGGCCAAGTGGTAAGGCAACGGGTTTTGGTCCCGGTATTCGGAGGTTCGAATCCTTCCGTCCCAGAGCGTATTTGTCCACACACCCAATATAGTATGATACTATTGCAGCCTTTTCCCATATATATCATATATCAATATATATGACCTATATTAGGTCGTTTATTTTTTATCAGAATAAAGGTTACTTTTTTGAACAACCTTTTGTTTAAGAGTATAATCTTTAAAACGTTTTATTCTTAATCAGTCTTCATATATTTTTCACAAATTTAATCTGTTCAAATAAGACATAGATTTAATAGAATATATTTGTGATCTATCTCTGAAATTGATGATTTCTTATGAGTTCTTAGTACTCGAAGAAGTTAAATTTTTTAATTTATCTTATCACTATATCAAGTTATTTGAAGATGCAGATTCAAAAAGAACTTATTTGTTTGAATTTTAGTCATGTTATTTTTATTTCAACTTAAAAAATATATTTTTTTTTTATAATTTTATAATATAAATTATTATATTATTTTATTGCGACTTTGTCAGAAACTCTATTTAATGATAGAAGATAGAATATAAGTATAAAATAGAATATAAGTATAAAAGGAAAAAATAAAATAAAAATATAGATTATTAGGTATCGACCGAACCAATAACTATTCATGATTCCATAATGGAATTAATTACATACCGGTTTCAAATCCAAACTAAAGAAATGTTATGGTAAAACTTCGTTTAAAACGATGTGGTAGAAAGCAACGTGCGACTTGAAGGACACGATCCACTGTGGATTCTTATACCCACCATTTTTATATTATATAGGAATTATATAGGAATGAAAGTGCTTTTGTCTCGACATCCTTTGTTCTGTTCCACCATAACTCTCGTTTTTGGGGGGGGTTGTTATGGAAACTGTATAGGATGGAGCTCGAGCAGAACGTATTGATTAGTTTATCAGAGGCAAGAATCTAGGGTTAGTATTAATTAATAAATTGGGATAACTTTGTTAAGTATATTTTCGATATAGAAATCGAAAGGATCCAATTCCAATTCAAAAGTAAAATTTTTTGGAATTTGAAAAACACTTTCGATCAAATGAAAAATTTATTTCACAGGAATCAACCATTTGTATGATTTGTTGATCGAAAGAAATCACAACAAATGGTATGTTGCTGCCATTTTGATTGAAACCGAAACGATTAAAGATCACTGAAGTAATGTCTAAACCCAATGATTCAAGGCAAAGAAAGATAAAGGATCCTAGAACAAGGAAATACCGTTTTCAATTATCTCAAATACGCGAACTATGAAGAATCAAAATAGATTCGAAAGAAGACAGACAAAAAGAAAAAGAAAGGGAAAGGGGATTAGAGACCGCTCAATAAACGAAATACATATAAAGGTTTCCTTTGGGAGTTATCCAACTTGAGTTATGAGAGTGCAAATTACAAATACAAATAATTTGTTTGGTTGGGGAAAGAATAAGAAACAAATATTTCAAGCATATGATGATAAAGAAAAAGAAATAAAACTCTTGGTCTAATTGATTTGATGATTTTATGGATATATTTGACATTATAATTTTATACATCAAAACAAAATAACTTTAATTTTCTTGAGCCGTACGAGGATAAAACTTCTTATACGTTTCTCGGGGGGGATTATTTACATCTATCCCAATGAGCCATTTATCGAATTGTTGCAATTGATGTTCGATCCCGAAGAGAAGGAAGAGTTCTTCGTAAAGTAGGTTTTTATGATCCGATAAAGAATCAAACCTATTTAAATGTTCCTGTTATTCTATATTTTCTTGAAAAAGGGGCTCAGCCTACAGGAACTGTTCATGATATTTCAAAGAAGGCGGGTGTTTTTATGGAACTTCGCCTTAATCAGCAAACAAAATTCAATTAACAAAATATATATAAATTAATTAATAGATAATAGAGGGTGTGGGTGATTTGTATAGAGTTTTCTATAATCTTTTCTTTCCTTTTCTCCTACATAATGTCCTCTTTTATAACGATAAAAGTTTATTTACACGTCAAGGGGCGTTTTTCATTGAAATTCTATGAAGAAAGAAAAAAGTAAAGGGTTAATTTTTTATTTATTTATATTTACTTACTTATATTAATTGAATAAACAGGGTTTTTATACTTCATTTGTTTAATTTATTCGTGCGTCTATACTGTATGTAAATTATATATGTAGTGCCAATCCAACATAAACCCTTAGTTTTTTATTTTTATTTTAAAAAATTTAAATTAAAACTTTAATTCAAGTTATTATTATTTTTTTTTGTCTATTTTTCTATTGTATTCTTTTCTCAACATTCATATTGACAACAGTGTATCGAATAAATATAATCTGAGCGTGAATAAAAATAAATAAATCTATATTTTTTCCGTCCTATGGATTTTATTTCATTCAAATAAACAAATAAAGGATTCATTGGATATGTTGTGATACAAGAAGTCTTTTTTTATTAATGATTAAAATATAATAATGGATAACATAAAAGACAAGAGTTAGGCGACAAATATTTTTATTTAGATTTTTATCAGATTTGTTCATAATTGATTATAAATTTTTATATTTTTTTTTGCTTTTTTTTTTTTTTTTTTAAATAAATTGATTGTGACCCGTACAATTCAATCTATTTATTTATTGGGATTTCGTTTGTATCTATACATTCTAATTATTTTAGTTCGGGTTGCTAACTCAACGGTAGAGTACTCGGCTTTTAAGTGCGTCTAGCATCTTTTACACATTTGTATGAATCAATGGATTCGTTTATACCATCGGTAGAATTTGTAAGACCGCGACTGATCCTGAAAGGAATGACTGGAAAAAGCAGCATGTCGTATCAATAGAGAATTCTAAGAATATTTCATTCTTACTGTATAAAAGTATAACAATATATAAGAGTATAAGAATGGGGCAAAA